GAATATTTTTTTGATTTGGTCGGTAGCTCTGAAAAGAAAGATTACCTATCTTTTCTTTCATCTCGGGAGAAATACGATCGGTTGGAGCCAACTCAAACCCCTCGGGTAAAATAAGAACAGCTCCTACATTCAAACCCCCCTTCTTACCATTAGCAAGAACTTGTTTTAGTTGCATATCATAAGGAATTCGAACAACCGCTTCAAATACAGTATCAGGAAGGACCGCTTGTGGAACCTCAATATCCACGGGTTTATTAGCTAAATGACAATTGGCACATACAATACGACCGGTCGCTTCTCGGGGATTTTCATAACCCTGCTGTGCAAAAATGGGATATGCATTTGAAATGGATGACTGAGTTATTATATATATAATGAGTGATACGGAAATGGATCGAGTAATCTGTTCTTTTATCCAAGAAAGGGTATTTTTAGTTTGCATGGTCCAATTTTTGCTCCCGAAAATTTCTACAATAAATTGGGTAGGTCGCTAGTATAGTTCCCTATCCACGATTCTGCTATTTACTGGAATAATCTTACTGGAATATTGGAGTACCTTCCTGCCTTGGGTGGGTAGAAAGAGTCAGTACGGTTTGGAATGTTTATGTTCCAAGTACCAAACATTATAATTGAATTAATATCAGTGGACCTTTTTTCAGTCATTCATTGAATGATAAATCACTACAAGTGATGGGGATACACGATTTAAATAGCGGAAGATCCAATATTTCAAGATTGTATCTAGAATGACTGGAAAAGTGGAAACAAGGCCAGATATAACTTGATCATTATGAGACAATCCAAAATCTTGGTAGATAGAGCCAATCATTAGTTCCCAACCGTGGGGTGAATGGAATCCGATACATAAATCGGTTAATAAAAGAATAGAAAATGCTTTTATTGTGTCGCTTAGATTATATAGGAATTCTTGAACCCAAGAGTTAAGAGTAATAAGTTCTTTATTACCTATAATAGAATAACCGCTTAGAATAACGAAACAGATTATATTGGTCGAGAGGGACAAAATTGTATGGATACAATCTTCATTGTGCAGCTGAATCAATTGAATCGTTTCTTTATGGATTCCTATACGAAACTTTTTTAGATGTGTCTCCGGGTATTCCTTTATCATCTCGTCCAACAGCAGGAGCTCCTCTAATTCTAGGAATTTTTCTAGAAGACTTTTTTCTGGAATATCATTCAAAAGAGTTTCGGATTGCTTGGTATTCCACCAATTAGTAACCCAAGATTTCAGACTTTTATTAAATGCTAGAAAGCTCCACCAGGGTAAACAGACTGTAGATACAAAAAATAGAAGGGGAATAAATGCTTTCTTTTTTGCCATTTTTTTCTAAAATTTAAATTTAATAAAGTGGCCTCATTCGTCGCCTCTACGCGATCTAATATTTAAATTTTCTTTTTCATTTCACCCAAATGAGTGCTATTCCAAGGTAGCGAATCGTTCTCTGTTTTTTATTTGTGATTCGGTAATTAGTCCTTGATTTGATAATTTTGAAGAATCTTAGAAAAATGCAGAAATCGACTAAGAGTAAGAGTACGCTTCGAATGCGAAAATGCGAAAAAAAGTTTCCAGCTATTTCAACTGGTCAAATTCGAAGCAAGTCCTTTCTTTAAGTGAATCCCCGAAAACCCGCTTTAGTTAAGGAATTCGGATTTCGAGACAAAAAACTCTCCAAATAGTGCAAAAAAAATCCGCTGCTTACCATAGCACAAAAAGAGTTGAGAGAATTTTCTAAATGGGATGATCAAAAGCAAGGGGTAGCCAGTTTTTGAGTTATTCATTAAAGAGAAGAGAACGAAAGAAGGGAGAAAACGAAACATCACGAAATAAAAAAATTTACATGAGCTATTTGTCTCTAGCCTGTCCATTCAAAATCAAAATATTGAAACGAAAAGCAAAAACGCTCTTTATTTCAAAATGTTTTAGGATGAATCTATCCTTATTTCGATTTGTTACTAATGAATTGCGGCGAGTGGATTTCCAGTGAATTTCCATACGCATAAAATCTCTTTTTTGCAGACAAAAACAACCCCCTTTTTATGTTCCATATAATATACGTTTTCTTTAACTCAAAGGTACGTTTGGACGAAAATTTCGTTAAATTATACCATGGAAATTTTTGGGATTGTAGAGTTTTTCGACCCCCAGTCGAGATTCAGAAAATATTCATTGGTCGATTCATTTCAAAAAACTTCAATCGGTACGCGCAAGAAATAAGCCAATTCAGCAGCTTTTTGTTCCATTTCTCGTGGAGTCAAATTCTCATCAGTACGAGTTAAAGGAACGGCCCCCTGGCCTCTGATTTCTAAATAAAGGACACGACGGGGGGAAATACCCTCTTTAAGTTCTATTCTGATAGACTGAATATCATTTATAAGGAAGCGGAGGGAGATGCGACGATTTTTTCCGGGAAATCCCCAACGAAAAATACACACTATTCCTTCTTTTTTATCGAATAGATCATAACCACTACCTACATTCCACGAAATTGTGCACCACAAATAGCAGCTAATAAAGAGACCTGCGATCCCATAGAAAGACATCACGATCCCCTGTGGGAAAAATTGGATTTGTTGAGATGGAAATAAAGATATCAAATTCCTACCAAGATAGCTGGAAGTTCCAACTAATAAAAATCCTAATGAACCTAAAAAAAGGATAAAGGCCCAGCAGAAATTACTTGTTTTTCGAGACCCCTTTATAAGTTCTATCCATATACGTTCTGATCGCCAATTCATACTAATCTAGTTGCATTTAATTTGACTTAATTGAATTGATAGAATAACCAAAATGAATTTCACTTATCCTTTACGTACCGACTTAACGCTGTTTTGTTTCTGAAGTAACTCTCATCAACTAGCACTACTCTAATGTGAATCTGTCGGGGTAATCCATAAAAAGCGTTTGATCGAAAAAAAGAACGTCCCACCCCGCCCTAGATATCTACAAGCATTGATTTTCTATTTCAAAAATGGAACCGACGCGTCCTGATCTATTGATTTGAAAAAAGTGAAAAAGAATTGACCCCTATAGCAAGTTTCGCATGTCTTGCACTTGTGTTTGAAAGAAATCATGCATTATACCATATTCCACTTTCCAATAAATAGATATCCGGGTTATGAGTCAATCAAGTCTAAGTCTTGAAAAAATGTGATTTTGCCTCACCATCCAGCCTAAACAATCTTGTTTTTTTGAACATGAAGAAATAAAGAAGCCATTGCAATTGCCGGAAATACTAAGCCTACAAAAGGCACAAAAAAAGAGGGAAAGTTTATATCTATCATAGAATGGGTACCTCGATTTACTATTTGTACCTGTTTGTTATATTGTTCTATTCTAAAATTATATTAACTTAATTAGAATTCAAATTCTATATATAATTCTATATAATTATACTAATTATATCTAAGTGAGTATAGTATATATTAAGTTCAAGAAATGTAGAACTAACTAAATGAACTTAATTAGCCTTCTCCACAAAAATATATGTTTTATAATCAACTTTTTTATTCTTCATCTTTTCTTCTTCTTTTGCTCTTGTCTTTTTATTCAATATCAATAAAGAAAGAGTTGCTTACAAAGTTCCGAAAGATTCGTTATAATCTGATCCAAGAGATATTCTTTTGTTAGTCAAAACCGAGAGTCTTCGACAATAAATCTATTAAGATGCAAAAGGCTTTTTTTTAGAATTTTACAGCTGTAAGAAAGGAAGATAAAATTTGTTTTATTTGCCAAATTTTAAATTTACAGAAGGAAGAATGTTGATAGAATAGAAGTTCTCTGATTAAGAATCAGGAATCGAATATGAAGTCAAATATAAAAAAATGTATCTGCAACTTTTCATTCTGTATATTAGATCTAGTTATTATATTATAGTTTCTAGTTATAGAAATAGAATTTGGATGGCAACGATGAAAACCCCATATCCATTATTCTATTATGATTGATTCTTTATCATACCATTTTTGCTTTGATTAATTATGATAACTAACTACTTTTTTGTCACAAAACAAATACAAAAATTGACCTTACTGCTCGATCTAATTTTGATTCAAAGGAAAGAAAGCGTGTAACCGAAATAACTTAGTTAGAACGCCTTTTAAAAGATTACGTGGTACAATTGGATCAAATAAACCCTTATCGAATAAATATTCAGCTTCCTGGGAACCTTCAGGTATTGTCGTATTCAATGTTTCTTCAATTACTCTTTTACCCGCAAATGCAATGTAGGCGTTGGGTTCGGAAATAATGATATCTCCCAACATACCAAAACTAGCTGTCACCCCTCCAGCAGTAGGGGATGTAAGAATTGATACATAGAATAACTTTTTATTCGATTGATAATCAAATAAAGCCGACGATATTTTAGCCATTTGCATCAAGCTCAAACTTCCTTCTTGCATGCGTGCCCCACCGGAAGCGCACACTATAATAAGGGGTAGATTTTGATTAGTAACATACTTAATCAAACGAGTTATTTTCTCTCCTACTACAGACCCCATACTACCTCCCATAAACTTAAAATCCATAACCCCTATTCCTACAGGAATGCCATTTAGTTGACCTATACCTGTTTGAACGGCTTCGGTTAACCCTGTCTCTTTTTGATAAGAATTAAAAAGCTTTTTATAGGGTTTCTCTTCCGAATGAAATTCAATGGGATCCGTTGAGACCATGTCTTCATCCATAGGATCCCAAGTACCCGGATCAATCGAGAGTTCGATTCTCTCTGAACTACTCATTTTCAAATGATATCCGCATTCATCACAAATGTTCATTTTTGACTGTAATAATTTCTTATAATTTAATTCATAACAATTTTCACATTGAATCCATAAATTTCTGTATTTTTTAGTGACCTCGAGATTCTTAGCCCTACCTTTTATCTTAGTGGTAGTCTGACTTTCATCAAAAATGTAATTATCACTGTAATTGTCACTATCACCTAAAACAGAACTATCAATATACATTTGAGAAT